GAGACCTTACCTTCATAAAGACTGAAACCGATCCGCCAATAACCTAAGGATGACAAAGGGCTCGCCGAAGAAAATAGTCCACTGGCAATAAATCAGAACAGATTCTGCAGTCAATGCTAAAATTCCAGCTTCAAGCGTTCTGCAGCTCATAATCATATTCTGGAAAATGAGGCGTGGGAAAACGGCAACAATTCTGTCCAATAACACCAAAAACATCATTCCAGTCCTTCGGCCTTCGCAAACAAAGAGTCCGCCAACCGCAGTAATCCCGCAGAACATCAATCAGTACCGCAAAAGGCTCAAAATATGACTCAGTCCCCAGCAGCTGCAGAGCGCGGGATAAAGGAACAGCAGGATTACAACATTGCAGGATCAATCAGAATGCGGGAGCGCAGAGTCAGAGGGTGCGGGAGCATAAGACTTCAGAGTAATGTAGCCCCGCGGTTTTGAACGCTGATTTTACCATGGTGTGCACCCCCCCTTAACACTGCGGGACCTTCAGCGGGATAAAAGAGAGTGCGGGAAAAGCAGCTACAGGTACAGGGCAAAAGAAAGAGTGGCGCACTTTAAGAGTAGAGCACTCCATCGTCGCGCAAAAGAGCATCCCGCAGAAATCAGATCCCGCGGAAAGTTTAAACTTTTCTGTCCAGCTGAAAAAGCCCTTGACTAGTAAGCTGCGCGCTCCTTTACTAGTAAGGGCCCCGCCTATACTAGTAAAGGGGCATTCAAGCTTGCCCTTTACTATACGGGTTGCTTAGTAGAGTTTGATAGGAGTAGGTGCTTTCAAGCCTCCAGCCCCTTATAGTCAGTTGGCAGGTGCCGTTAGTTTAGTTACGGGTGAAGGCGCTAGTGGAAGGTCGTAGATCACAGAGAATTCCTTCTCTTTCGGTAGTGGTTGCGGAGGAAGGTGACTTCTAGGACTTCTAGTGCCTTACTATATAGGGGGCTTTGTGATCAATTTAAGCTCTTCAATGAAGCAACCACACTGCTTCCTGCGTGGCACTGCAACAAGCGATGTACTCGGCCTCCATGGATGCCCCTCTCTCTTAAAGGCGACGGACGTCTCTTTCTTACTGCTCCATGAAAGAGCTCCACCTCAAAGCATGAACACGTGGCGTGGCCTGAAGTGGATTTCCTATGATCCGAGTCACCTCCCCAAAACGTATTCTTCAGAATACGCCTTGCAATTTCATGTCAGTACCTGGAGAACACAGCATTAAGTGTTTACTACCTTTCATGTACCTAAGTACCCTTTGAACTGCCTGCCAATGAGCTTGTCCGGGGTGACTTTGGTATCGGCTAACGAGCCCAACTGCAAAACTAAAATAGGGTCTGGTACATAACATGGCATACATAAAGCTTCCCCCTTTTCGAATCAAGATGAGCATAAGTTATTCTAGACATAATATCCTCTTTTTCTGAATCAGTCTTTGGGCATAAGGCTGATGAGAACTTTGTATCCCGACAACCAGGAGTATCCCTAGGTTGTTTACAAATCAACATATTGAATCGACTCAGAACAACATCTAAATAGCAATAGCTTTCTTGTGACAAACCAAACCTTTAACGATCTAAAGTTTTCTTTATTCCTAAGACATAGGATGCCTCCCCTAGAACAACCTGACGCACTTCGGCCCCCCTTAGGGGGCCTACATTTGCTGGGCTTGAATTTCAAATTTCGAGGATAACCGGGTCTTTCTTATCATTTTTCATTCCAGTGATCAATAAGTCATCTACATAAAGAGCAAGTCTCTTTATATTCCTACCACTTACTCAAATGTATATGCAATGGTCTCTTGTGTTCATCACATAGCCTATGCTAGGCTAGCATCATGAAATTTCATATACCATTGCCGAGAGGATTGCTTAAGTCCAGAAAAAGATTGATTAAGTTTATACTTAATTTCCTTTTTCCACATAGTCTTCTGGTTGTTCCATTTAGATCTCCTCTTCCAGATCTCCATTTAAGAAAGCTGTCTTAACATCCATCTGAAACTACTCAAAATTCTAATGAGCAACAATAGAGACAATAACTCGAATGGATGTTATCTTAGCTACAGGTTAGAAGGTATCTACATAGTCCCTCCTTTTGAGTATATCCCTACTTCAGTGAGGATGGTGTTAGCTTAGCAACAGGGCTGAAAGTCTCATCATAATCGAAGCCATATTCCTTTGCATAGCCCTTGGCCACTAGGCGAGCTTTGTACCTCGAGAGAGTCCGCTTTCCTTTTTATTTTATACACCCATCTACTACCAATCGCCTGCTTTCCTGGGGGAAGCTTGATTCTACGTAAAAGCAAGATCCCAGGTATCATTCTTCTCAAGAGCTTGAATCTCTTCCTGCATAGCTAACCTCCGGGTGGATGCTTAAGCAAAAGACATGGGTTCTTGATGGGAAATTCAAGACGTTAGGAAGGCTTTATGGCCCTTTGAAAAGGACTCAAAAGAAAGCGATCGACTGGATACTTGACACGTGAGGAGCGACGTACCTCAAGAGGTGGAAAGGCATCTGGTGGAGGGGTAGGAAGTGAGGGAGCTGCTTCCACCTACCAAGATGGCCTCTATGTTGGCTTCAAACGGCCGAGAACGAGAACAGTAAACCCGCAGCATTTCCAACATCCGTCTTTGTCAAAATCTCAATAATAGTGCAAACTGACCCATTTTGCAGGCGAACGGTACTACCATGCCGCAGGTGGAGATGATAAACAACTTGATGACTAGTTTGGACCGAACCTTGGACCTTTCCATTTCGATACCTATCACACTTTGCCAAAGACAGCCCTCTCTGCCTACTTTTGATGGAGATGTCAATAATAATCATCCCGAAACTCATTTGAATCAATTCAGAAAAGCAAGACTGATCGGCGTTTTGCATTCATATTAATGTCGCTGTGTGCATAAACTCTCACTAATCAAGCAGAAGATTGGTTCGATGCTCCAACAAATGGAGTCTTTGTCCAGCTGGGCAGGATTTCTCGATCTATTCATAAGGAGGCGCTTTCAAAAGAGAATCCAGAAGGTGGGAGGGACTTTGTTGAACTAACTAAGACTTCTACTTCCTCCTCTTTCTTATATGATTCAAAATGTGATAGAGAGAATTCCTCGGAGCAAAATACCAGCCAGATAAACAGATTCTTATTGACTGGTTTATATATGCTTTGCCAACAGATCTGCAATATGAGCGTTGGATAGATGCTCCCACCAGTTGGACCGAAGCTATTGACCAGGCAAGGAAGATCTTTGATGATATGATCCTCTCAAAGAAACTATGAATTAGGGATAAGACGAGCTCCTCTGATACTGCAGCCGAAGAGAAAGAGCAAATTGAAGTAGATTGATTAGCAGACCTTCTCAAACTCACTTTTGTTGATGGCAAACAGGAAAAAGATGGTTTTCCTTACATTCTCGGGAGAAGGACTTTATAGAGTTCTTCATTTGATTGATGAGATAGCAAGAGCGGATTGATTGATTGATCCGGAAATAGCAGGTCGAACATTCAAACCTCTTGATGATCGATCCTATGTTCCCTCATTGGAAGGCTCTAAACTCCTCTTCCCAGCCAGCAATTGATGATCGAATGACGGCTATTCCTTAGGCCTGTATATCCTATGGGGAATTCTTCGGCTTAGCAGCCAGCCCAGATATCATTTATCCTCGGTAGGGTTGATTCCTATGGAAGAGGCAGGAGGAGTGAAAGCCACTCAATTGCTTGTTATGTTAAATTGAGGAGCGGAAGCCACCACCCTTCCACATAGAGGGATACTCGCCCTAACTACTAAAGTGAGGGGAGGGAGAGGGAGATATCAAAAATGGACTGGGAATGCCGTTAGATTCATCATAGCTACTCCATCGCTTATGCTGTGCTGAACCAATTCATTCTCGTATTGGGTTTACCGTTCCACCGACGCATAAGAGCCGGAAGCTCATTCCCTACCCTTATTTGAGGACTTATCTTCCGAATCACCTTGATAGCGGGGTGGGAGTCAGAGATGGGCCCAGTTCTCATTCTTCACCGTTTAGCTCAGTTACTAAATCTCCACCTGTAGTTGAGAACCTATTTCAGTCTATTTATCCTTCGATCTGATGGATATGAACATCCTTATATACCTATAGTGAACCCTTCGCGAGTTCCGGTGGAAGGGATCCGGGGAACCCCATAACATTAGGATTCTATGGAATCATAAACGAACTATTGAAATGTTGAGTAATAGAAGTCATCGATTTCGGGGAAACACTCCCCATTCTGATTGATTGGCCGGATTGATCTTTTCTTGAGCAAGCAGTTCCAGGCCTTGACTTTCCTCCAGCTTTGGAACGGGTAACGAATGAGACAGAAGCATTCCACATGTTGGATGGACCATCTTTTCTGTTCCCTGCCGAGCTCACATATTTCTATCAACACCGGGAGGGGGGCAGACTCATTCGCTCTATGGGATGACCGGGTGCATGAACCACCTCTTCCTCAGCTGGAACAGTTGGGCCAGAGGAGATGATTGAAGCTTAGTGCCTAGTGCTCAATACCTATTTCCCCAAAACAAGATTGGGTGGGCAATCCGCTTCAAATTCTGTTGGGGGGAGTGGCCGACAGCACAAGCGGGGATGAACCGGAGATGTATTAATACGTTTTGATGAAGAGAGGCGCTAGGGAATTAGGATATTAGGCAAACGCAACCTTTGATTGGTTTGATTCGCCCACCCAGCAGAGGGACTCAGCACTGGAGACTACAAGCCTAGAGAGTTCTTTAGGGTTTGCCCCCCCCCTGCCGACGCCCGGGACGGATCGACGAAGGGAAGGATTGCATAAGAACTCTCGGCCCAAGAAGTCCATAAGAAAGCTTTGAGTGATCGGGCGGGCTCGGGAAGTCGAGTCGACCTTGAAACGGGTCCAGCAGCCCCCCCTTACAGACTCTATTTATTGGTAAACCGGTCGGGAAGAGCAAGTTGATGCCGGATCGAGAGGAGGGGCAACCGCTCGCATTTCACCGTATGAATAGAATCTATCGACAAGTCGAGCCTACGTATACGTTAGAGCAAGACGAGATAATCCCAGTCGAGCGCTTGCTCTCTTCCGCCGCCGGGGTCCTGTCGATCCGCATGAACAGGTCGAACAGTAGAGACCTCGCCCTGAGAGACCCGAAGATCGGCTTCATAAGATCATCTCTTCCTTTCAACAGTCATTTGTTCCGGAGTGCGGCGCCGGATAAAGAACTGGTGATTGTATGAATGATAGACACGGGGAACGGTTTTAGCTGCTTAACGCCACTCAATCCATACGTCAAGATCTTCTTTACCTTGAAGCTTTCTCCCGCCCGGGACCAACAGAAGCACTTTCGATCGAGCCATAAATAAGTCATTCACTTTTCCCTTCTAGTTGGATCGACCTTTATGCCCGCCCCTTCGCCGTTGGCCCCGCAATACTTCCTTCACTCGGCAAATGCATTTTTTATTTCTTAATGGGGCGCAGCAATGATGACACTCTTTTGCAATAGGAACTGACATCATACCCTTTTTTGAAAGTCAAGAGAAACGGGTGCCGGTTTACATCTATTCCATCCAATACCTTTTCCTATCCCCCGGAATTTCGACAGGTCAATGTTGGACTGACTAAACTTCCGTTCAGTAGGACTGTCTTCCATCAGAGCACAACCCTTTTCATCTTTGGTAGGGCTTTCCCGGTAGGAGAAGAAGTGGAAAAAAAAACGTTGCTATCCCCTCAGCGGGCGGGTCAAGCACATCTCCTCTCTCCGAGGTTTAGTTCTATCCACAGGTTGAGGCCCCCCGCTTTACTATTCATTTGTTCAAGCCCTCCCCGGTCGATCCCTCGAAAGACGGGACCGTTATCGTATATGTAGTATGGCGAAAACAGACTTTCCATCTCCATAACTGCACTAAACTCGGAAAGGCTATCTTATCTTTTCAATCTGACTTACACCCTGCGAACCATTTTCCCTTCCCCATTTATATCATTGGATCCGGAGCAGTAGAGAAATTTGCATAGGGTCTTGGGAGCAGAGGCGGCATTAGAAAACTGAATGAACTAAACCTTAATGACTCAATCGTTGATAGGACGAGATTAGTTTCATCGAATCCCGTGGGAGACGCGAGACATAGCTGTGAGAAAGAACAAGCCTACCTATTTGCTTGCTCGGAAGTAGAGATTGAAGCAACCGAGTGCACCTTGACATAAGCCTCTCTCTTTTTTTTTGATCCGAAAGGTCAGACGGCGACCCTCCGGATACTCCGGGTGTGGGGGAGTAAATTGACCATGACCTGGATGGCGTTGATGTCGCCACAATGGCCTCTCCTTCTTCTTCGTCTTCCATTTCTGTGGTTAGGGCGAAGACGCCCTCTTCTGAGTCGGTCTCCTCTCCAGCGCGGGAGGCGGACTGATCTTCTTCTTCTTTAGATTCTTCTTCAGACATCTCATTTTCTTGGTTCTCCCGCAGGCCGAATATGAACCACAGCTCTTCCAGACTGATCTATAACTCCTCTTGCTCCAAGTCTGCCGCTCCTGGATTCCCATCCTCTTGGCGACATGACGCGGCCTTCAAATGATGTGAAGACGGCGGAGGCGGCGGTCCTGGGAGATACCTCCCCATCCTATTAGCTCTTTGTTTCGCTTTGAAGCTTTTCCAATCTTTAGGATTGATTTCATAGCCCCCCCTGACACATCCTTTGGCAGAAACCGGTTCGACAATGCCCTGTTGGTTAGCGCCCAGCTGAAAAACTACAGTGCGCTAGTGCGCCCCAGCTCGCCCTTGACTAGTAAGGCTTCGGCTTTGATGCCCCTACTCCTATAAAGTGCTGGGCCCTGTATATACAAGGGGGTTCAGGCAAGCGCCCTGTATAGTCAAGGGGGTAGAAGGGCGACGACAGATGTCTCTTGATGTGTTACTTATTGCAATTTTCTCCACTTTCTTTTCTCATTGACGAACTGGGAGCCGTTGTCGGTAACAATGGCCTCAGGCACACCAAATCTGCAAATGATGTTCTTTTTAAGGAAGGCGCAGAAATTGGATGCTGTGACCGTAACATAGGATTCGGCTTCAGCCCATTTAGTAACATAAACTGTGGCAGTCAATATGTGCTCATGCACATTTTGGGCAGTCGGTAATGGTCCGACAACATCAAATGCCCACATTGAGAAAGGGCGGGTTTATTTCAGAGGATGTAAAGAGTGAAGGTCCTCAGGTGCGTGAATTAGATCAGCATGAGTTTGACATCTTTAACACTTCTTAACGACGTCGTGACAATCCTCATCCATGGTAGGCCAGTAGTCACCTTGCCGTAGGATTTTCTTAGCAAGCAAAAGGCTACCCCCTTATCCCTATAAAGCCTCCACAGACACCAGCGTGGGCTTCTTCTACCACGGGGATGCCCTTACCTCCTCATCGTCAAGGCAACGCAAGAGGACTCCATCGAAGGATCTCTTATACAGGACATCAGCTAACAGAACATAACGGGTTGCTAAGCGTTTGACCATGGCTTTCTCTTTAGAGGTTGCAAAACTAGGGAAACTCCCATCTTTCAGGAAATTGTTAATATCTTAGAACCAGGGCTTTCCATCGTCCTCCCCTTCAACTGGGTAGACGTCCTCTGGATCGGCCAAGCGTCCAAATGAGGATGAAGAACAGGTCTCAGAAGATGTAGTGGTTGAGTCTGAGCCGCTAGATTGGCTACCTGATGTATGTTTCAAGGGTGCGCGCGGTCTCTTGCACGCCTCCTCAATGGAACGCCCTTGTGTTTCTGTACCAACGCATTACGTTCATGGGATTGATGAGCTGGCACCTCCAGCCTCTGGATGACGCCCTTACTTAAAAGGGCTCCATTGTTCGGTGCAATGGCATTTGAACGCCGGATGCAAGGATTGCCAATGCGTCGGCCATTTGATTCTTAGCTCTCGGCACATGAGTGAACTCAAAAGAGTCGAACTTTGACACCAAGGCCTCTACTAGCTCATGGTAATTGGTCACTAAGGAGCTCCATTTTCTTTTCCATTCTCCGATGGTCTAGCTAATTACAAGCTTAGAGTCGCCTATCACTTTGAAGTCTTTAACAGATAGCGCAAGGGCGGCTCTACGCCAAGCTATGAAGGCCTCATATTCCGCGGCGTTGTTAGTAGTGGGAAACTGGATTTTTCATGCTTTGGGAATGATCACCCGTGATAAAAGAACTCTCCCAATCCCCGTCCCTTGCCGCATGTTGTGCGCCATCGAAATAAAGAGTCCATTCCTCTCCCTATCTCTAAGGGCTCATCCTCAGCAGCAAACAGGATATCTTCATCAGGGAAATCAGTCCGCACAGGTTCGTAAGAACCAACTGGTTGGGCAGCTAGATGGTCAGCAACAGCTTGGCCCAACATTGCTTTCTGCGTGACGTAGGTGATATCAAATGATGATAGCAGAAGCTGCCACCTAGCGGTCCTTCCAGTTAGCGCGGGCTTATCAAAGAGATATGTCAGAGGATCCATTCGTGCCAAGAGGATCACGGGGTAAGCGAAAAAGTAGTGTCGCAGCTTCTGTGCTGCCCACACCACGGCGAGGCAATCTTTCTCGATGGGAGTGAGATTGATGCGCTCGTAGTCTAACAAGGTCTGAGTCAGTTCAACGATGATCTTACTTGCTTTTTCTTTCCTTCCCGAGTCATCGTGTTGTGCCAAAATGGCCCCTAAGGATGTGTCGGTGGTGGACACGTACAACAAGAGTGGCCTAAATTCATGTGGGTGGCGACAACACGGGTGCTTGACTTTCTTACGATGGGTAAAGTCCTCCTCATGCTTGCGAGTCCAGACAAACTCTACGTCTTTCTTCATGAGCTGTGTAAATGATTTACAACGTGCACTGGCTTGCGAAATGAAGCGACGCAATAGCTGGATCCTACCTTGAAGGCTACGCTACTCTTTAAGGTTTCGAGGTGACGGCATGTTGACAATTGCTTTCACTTTTGCCGGATCCGCCTCAATTCCTCTCTCGCTAACGATGTACCCTAAGAGCTTGCCCGAAGTCACCCCAAAAACTTCTGGGGGTTCAATCGTAATTGTTATGTGTTCAGGCGCTCAAAGGTCCTCTCTAAAGCTTGTAAATGGGATTCCCGAGTCTTTGACTTAACCAGGATCTCATCAACGTCATCCTCAAGTCACCCATCATATCGTTCAATATAGCAGTCATGGCACCCCTATCTAGTAAGGTAGGTTGCCCCAGCATTCTGAAAGCCGAAGGGCATGACCCCCTATTTGGTAAGAGCAGAACGTTCCCAAAATCTTTTTTTACTTTGCTTACCCCCTCACCCCTCAATTCAATTACTCAGTCTGCCCTTGCTTGATCCACACCCTTGCTTAGTCCACTCTTAGCCTTCCTCTTCTTTACCTGACTTACCACAATAATCCAAATAAGTAAACAAACTGTTCTAGAAACAGAAGGGACTAGCTTGACTTGCAACTAACACTTGATTCAATTCAATTGCTTGGTTTGTCCTTCACTTGCTTAGGACTGGGACTGATTCCAGAAACTATTCCTTTCCTCTGTCCTTTGCTTGTGGGACTGCTTCCACTTCCACTGAAACTACTCGCTATGTCCCCCTTCACACTCCCGGGCATTCATCCAATATGGCTAATCCTGAGGAAGGAATAGAGTAAGATCTTACTTTCTATGGTAGCTAAGCAAGTAAGGAACTAGAGGATCTAGTTCCGACCCTGACCTCTATTCCTGACCTTAGGAAGGAATAGGATAAGGTCAGACTCTCTTTAGTAGCTACAATAGTAGCTACTTTCTTTCACTGTAACCAGCTAATATACTTTCAATGGGACCTTTCTTCTAAAGGAAGGAAACACTTTCTTTAACTCTTAGTAAGATCTCTCTCTCTCTCTTTCACCTTACCTTTTTCCCTAGGTTCTTCTCTTTCTTGCACATTTCCTCTTTATATTTAGGCGTGGTTCCTTTCCTATCCATAAGCTCTTTCTTTATTCACCTTGGCTTGATGAAGTTAGGAAAACAAACATCCTTCACGAAATCAATCTAGTTTCGTAACGAAAAAGCAAGTCAAGTTCCGAAACGAAAGCGAGATCGATCCTTGCCCTGACTACCCTGTCATCATAATAAAAGTGGAAACGTGCAACAAATTTAAGGCTAGGTCAGCCTTAATATAAAGTCAAGATGAAATGAAGTAAAAGTTCCTCGATTTTCTATTTTTATGAAAGTCAATTTGAAGAGTTAGCTATATCTAGCCGTGCTGGTGAATGCCCTAAGTGCAGGTCAGGTTCCGGTTCCTGTGAAAGATAAAGTTCCTATCTTAAAAAAAGACGTCTAGTGAGTCTCATGTTTCGCAAGTTGACGTGAGACTCGCATTGATCTACCAGGCGTCGATGAGCTTTTGGTAGAAGATGCTTACGACTTGCCTATGTGATTGGCCGTGTGGAGTAGGCGTAAAGAACGAGTTGCTCCGGTAGTAGCAACTAAATGAAATGACTTTACGAAATCTTCCTTCACGGGGCCTCCTCCTTTCCTAAAATGCTGGATCGGATATCGAATTTAAGTACGCACGCGAAGAGCGATCCTTCTTAGCCCGTTCATGAAAGTCCTTTGTTGCCTAGCAAAAATCCTAAATCCGAATCGGAAAGATCAGGTTCGAGATGGCAAGTCCGGTTAGGGCAGGTCTGTTACTACCTATATTCCTTATACGAAGGACAGGCTCCTTTATCCCTTTATCCATCCCTTTTTCAGAAAATGATCCCTCCCTCCTGGGGAAAGCTACTCGATCTGCTAAGCAACCAAGCTACTCTATCCATATTGGCTAGCCCTCTTCCTGAACTTCTCAGTTCGGAGAAAGAAATCCGGTTCGGCTCCTCTTAGAGATGGTGGGGAAGTAGCAAAAAACCAACATGCAATTCTACTAGAAGACCTCTCCCTCTGGTTCGAGATTATCCGCTTGAAGGGAAGGTTATCCTACCTCACCGAGCAAGGGCAGCTAGGGATGGCCCGCTAGTCCAGATAGTTGTGGGAGGGGACTCCGGGTACATCAGAGATGAATGCTTGTTTGTTACCGGCAGCTATCTTTAAACAAAGAGCGAGGGCGCATTTGCGGAAAATGAGACTCGATACAATGGGCTGGCTAGCGTTTCTCTCCGGTTGACCGGGGCAGTATCGACTCCAGCCGTTCCTCCAACGCTAGCAGGCATTAGCCTGACTTCCCTCCTCACCAAGGTAAGGAAGAGAGCATCGGGGACGGTTTTGTCTCAGCCGTGGGAAGGAACAACAAAAGATATGTTCTTCCGAATGAGCGGATTCAGTGGGGAAGGAAGTCGCATGTGCTGTGCCGGACAAGCTCTATGTTCTTTCCCTTATCGCTGACCGGCCAGCTGATCTTAGCAAATCGAAGCTGCTCCTCTTTCCGTCCCTTCTCCGGGAACTTCTAGCCGGGGAGGGAAATAGACTGAAAAGAATCCCTGAACCACATCTTTCATCCGGCCTATACCCTTTTTTGTTTGGATTTTTAGTTACCGGTCTCAGTGATGGGTAATATGAAAATAGAGAGAATGCGAGTTTCTCCTTGTAACATACTCTTCCGGTTTGTCTGCATCAAAAGTTGGTAGATCGGTCCCTTAAAGAATGACTTTTGTTGTCCGTTAGCCGGTTCAGGAATGAAAGATATAAAGGAGGAAAAAAACGGCAGATATCAAATAATCTATCCCGAAGCCAGCACATTTCCTCTCTCCATCGATTGACTTCGGGTTTTCACACCATTGGCCTCGGACCCGGTAAAATAGAATGAGATGTGCCGCTTGGGAGCAGCAGATAGCATCGGTGCATCGTTATCAGTCCCGGGAATGGAAGCAAAAGATGGGGATTTGGTCGATTGAGGAAGGGATTCTCGAGTAGTAGCGGATAGCCTTAAGGAATTGATAGAATTCCCCTCCCCCCCTAAGTTGACTTGGGTTGCCCAGTTTACTTTAAAAGGGCCCGAAGGGCCCCCCTTAGACCCCTTATTTTCGCTGTTTTGGGGCCTGACTCGGCCTATTAAGTGGGAGGGGGGCTTACTCCACAATAGGGCCAAGCAGGGCTATAGGGATGGAAACAACCCTATGGTATGCCATCCTTGCCAGGGGGAAGGGAGGGAAGGAGGGAGATACTTTGTACACATTTTCGCAATGGGGCGAGCTATGACTTCGTGCCCGCCTTCCCTACTCAAATAGAACGACTAATGACAACCATACCCCTTCCTGAGGGGTGTTCTCAAAACGTACCCTTACAGGGTTTAATGTAGCTAGAAATCCCCACTCAACATTGGTATAACAGTTTCTTAGTTGTGGGTTAGATAAGCCAATGTAGTCACTCGTGAAAGAATAGCTGCGGATGTAGGCGTAGACGCTGGTGTATCACCCGGAACCACAACTGTACGAATGTTAGAAGCACGTGTAAAAGCGGGAACCTTGTATTGGCTGTTATACGTGTAGCGGCTGGACCAGGTATAGCAGATGGAAAGCAAGTAAAAAAGTGCTTCTTTCG